AAATTTTTGGATTTATGGTTAAAGAAGAAAAAGAAGAAAACAGGGGTTCTGTTGAATTTCAAGTATTCAGTTTCACCAATAAGATACGGAGACTTGCTTCACATTTGGAATTACACAAAAAAGATTTTTCATCGGAAAGAGGTCTACGAAGACTTTTGGGAAAACGTCAACGTTTGCTAGCTTATTTGGCAAAGAAAAATAGAGTACGTTATAAGAAATTAATCAGTCAGTTGGATATTCGGGAGAAGTAATTTAATCGTTCGAATTTTTTTCTTATTTTATTAGTAGTCTTATAGTAGTCTTAGATTTTTCATTTTGATGAGCCTCGTTTTGAGGAATTCATGGAATAATGAATTAAGGAAGAAAGGATATGAGTCTACCGCTTACAAGAAAAGATCTCATGATAGTCAATATGGGCCCTCACCACCTAAGGAAGGAGATAGAAAGGGAGAGAGATGATAGAAAAAAAGGAGGGGTAGAAAAAGATAGGAAGGGGAATAAGGGGGCCCTTAGGCGGGAGCTTGGGGAATTCCTTAAGTTAAGGAAGAAAAAAGAATAAGAACACAGATACATAACATAAAAAAAAGAATAAATAAGATGATATTCGTCCCCCCCCTACATATTTAATTTCTTCCCCTATACAAAAACCAGCAAGACCCACTCCATTAGTAATTCCATCAATGACACCCTTATCAAAAAATTGCGTTAGTTCGGTTAATCTTCTTATACCCAGGGTAAAAAACCTAGTATAGAAAATATCTATATAACCACGATTATATGACCAACTGTATATCTTTTTTTTTACTTGATCCAAAAAAAACTTTTTCGGACTCTTTTTTACAAGAGAATTTATTAAATCTAAATTCTGAAAAAAGGAATAAGCAGATCCATAGAAGATATATGCTATGAATAGACCAAACATAGCGAAAATTACAGAAGAAATTGCATTAGTGAGAAATTCATATGAATTTATGGAAGAATTAGAACTTTCCTGGAAAAAGTTTATTGAGGGAGTTAACCACTTTGATAATATGGTTAACTCCGCTATTTCATTATCCATTACTCCATTATCAAAATGGATTCCTATGGATCCAATGAAGAAAGTAAGAAGCAGTAATATAAAAAGAGGGAATAGCATAGTATTTCCCGTTTCATGAGGATAGACTAAAGTGTTTTTAGCTCCAAAGGAAGTACTAAAGGACCCTATCCTATTTCTTGTATTACCCTGAATTTTGGATATATTTTGTGAAAAAAAAGAAACTCCACTCTTCGTTGTTGATAAAGTGAAATCTCTATTCACTTCTTTGGGTATCCTTTTTCCCCATAAGGATATTGAATACAACGAACCCTCTTTGGTGTTACTGTAATTTTGAAAACGAACACGCAGGTACCCATCAAAAGTAAGTAAATATATCCGAAACATATAAAACGCAGTTAATCCAGCAGTAAAAGAGGCTATTATTCCAAAAAAGGGTGAATACAACCAACTATTACTAAGGATTTCATCTTTGGACCAGAAGCAAGCAAGAGGTGGAATGCCACAAAGAGAAAGCGTACCCCATAAAAAAGTGGTTCTTGTAATTGGAACGTATTTTCTTAAACCGCCCATAAGAGCCACATTCTGACTTTTATCTGGTGAATATCCAACAAGAGGTTCCATTGAATGAATAATGGATCCGGATCCCAAGAACAATAAAGCTTTAGAATAAGCATGAGTGATCAAATGGAATAAAGCGGCTTGATAAGAACCTATACCTAGAGCTAACATCATATAACCCAATTGAGACATTGTAGAATAGGCTAAGCTTCTTTTAATATCTCTCTGAGCAAGAGCTAAAGTAGCTCCTAAGAAGAGTGTTATTGTGCCTACTAAAGAAACAAAACTCATTATTAAAGGTAGGGATATGAAAAGAGGAAAAAGTCGAGCTAGAAGAAAAATACCCGCAGCAACCATAGTTGCTGCGTGTATAAGAGCCGAAATGGGAGTGGGTCCTTCCATAGCATCGGGTAACCATACGTGAAGAGGGAATTGTGCAGATTTCGCAACTGCACCAAGGAATAATAAAAAAGCACATAAAGTAGTAAGTAAGGAATTAATCCCATTGTTAGGAATCCAGTTATTAGCTATTTTAAACAAATCCCGAAACTCTAAACTACCTGTTATCCAAAAAAACCCTAAAATTCCTAATAAGAGACCAAAATCCCCTACACGATTAGTTACAAAAGCTTTTTGACAAGCACTCGCTGCAATTGGCCGTGTAAACCAAAAGCCTATCAATAAATAGGAACACATTCCCACAAGTTCCCAAAAAAAATAAATTTGTATCAAATTGGAACTAATAACCAATCCCAACATAGAAGTATTGAAAAAACTTATATAAACAAAAAATCTCAAGTATCCTTCATCGTGAGACATGTAGTCGTCACTATAAATAAGAACGAGGATTCCTACAGTAGTAATTAGTATTAACATAATAGAAGTAAGGGGGTCGATCAAATATCCAAATTCTAAGGAAAAATCATTATTGACGGTCCAAGACCATAGATATTGATAGATAGAACTTCCGTTTATTTGTTGAATAGATAGGTAAACAGAGAATACCATAGCTATACTTAAGAATAAAACACTAGGAAAAGCCCATATGCGACGAAGATTTTTTGTCGCTGTCGGAATAAGAATAAGTCCAAACCCCATTGACATAATAACTGGAAGCGGGAGAAGAGGGATTACCCATGCATATTGATATGTATGTTCCATAAGAAAAGAAGAAAAGAAATTGAAATTTTTACTTCAATTTTTCTATAAAATAAAATTGTTTCCGATTCACCAAACCAATTCTTCTCCCTTTCTGAAAGAAAAAAAAGAAGAATAAGACAAAATACTAGAATTCTTAATTTTTCAAAAATTATCTCATTGAAATAATCAAAAATTTAAAATGGGTTTACTTGGTTAAATTTAAAAAGTTAATGAAATAACTTTGTTAGCTAGTTATTATCTAAAGAAGGATATTTATTAAAATATAAATATAAAAAAGGATTGAATCATTTTACTTTCTATTCATTTTTCTATTTCTTTCGATTAAAATGAAGATGAAGCAACTCTTATGTTTTGTAACAGATTGATTGAATTCTAATGAAAACCTATGTTTATAGGAAATTTTCGAATATTCCTCACTTCATAGAGAACTGAAATCCTAATGACCGGAATTACCTAAGTTTTAGAATCTCTTGTTTAAGAGACTAACTTTTTTTGTTTTGAATGGAATTCCATTATGGAATTCCATTCTGAACTTAATTAACTATTTGATATTTGCGTTTTCCCTTCCTTTTATCCCCCCATCTTGGGGCTAGACCCTCGTACCATATACCTATATATGGAGTATACTTGGTATATAAATTTATATAAATAGAAAGCCTTTGTATATTGTATATATTCTATATTATGAAAACAAAATCTAAAATATATATGAAAAATATACTAAAAAATTCTTGTCTTATCTGCATTAGAGAAAATGAAGTAAAAAAGAATTCAGAATTTGAGTTCAGTATCTAAGTATAAATACTAAGAAAAAGCAGAAGGAAGGATTAATTTGCGACAATAGATGTCTTTCACATAGAACTAGAAAAAAGTAATCTCCTTTTTAAATGGCAGTTCCAAAAAAGCGTACTTCGATGTCAAAAAAGCGTATTCGTAAAAATCTTTGGAAAAAAAAGACTTCTTTTTCCATAGTACAATCTTATTCTTTAGCAAAATCAAGATCATTTTTCAGCGGCAGCGAGCATCCAAAACCAAAGGGTTTTTCTGGACAACAAACAAACCAATAATCTGGTTTTGGAATAATCTGAATTGACCTATCCTAAATAAATTCCTATTATTTAATAGGAATAATTTGGATTAATTAATGAATGTACTTTTATATGTCGAATTCCTCACTACAATATTCTTAGAACTAACCCCTCTGATATATAGAACAAAGGCTTTTGTTATACTGTGTGCTAAGTATTCTTTTCCTATCAACGAACTTTTTATAATGGAATCCTCATAATAAAATATGAGGATTCCATTATAAAAAGTAGAGTATTCTTACAATTAGGACTTACAACTTCTACCTATCTTATCCAAAATCCATAAATAAATGGGTTTTGGTAAATCATATTAGATCATAAAGGCTTTCATTCTAGAAATTTCGCTAAAATCCAAAATTTTTTGGATTTAATGATGAAATTGTAGAAATTCTAATGGATAGATAGAAAAGGCTTTTTGGGTTTTGTCCATTGCATTGAAAGATTTTTTGAAATTTCAATGAGAAATTAATTAGAAAAAAATTCGTTCTATAATTGCAACTGAGAAAAAAAGTTGGAACTCTTTCAAGCTTTGTTTCTATTCGGCAAAGCAAGAGTTTTTTGTTAAAAAAATCCGCAATGATACTACTAAACGAAGTCTATTTTAAGGAAGATTCTAATGTTCCTAAATTCTATAGACTCTCCCAATCTCGACGATTTGTCAGAAAATAACTATTATTCTTTTAAGTTCCCTCTTATTTCAAGTTAGCCGCCATGGTGAAATTGGTAGACACGCTGCTCTTAGGAAGCAGTGCTCAAGCATCTCGGTTCGAGTCCGAGTGGCGGCATTCTCGAAAAAGAATACAATAGATTAGAAAATGGATTCACTTCGAAATTTCCAATTTTGTAATAGGACCTTCTCCTTATGCTATTTGTGACTTTAGAACATATACTAACTCATATCTCTTTCTCAACCATTTCAATTGTGATTACGATTCATTTGATAACCTTATTAGTTCGTGAACTTGAGGGATTACGTGATTCGTCAGAAAAAGGAATGATAGCAACTTTTTTATCTATAACAGGATTCCTAGTTTCTCGCTGGGCTTCTTCGGGACATTTTCCATTAAGTAATTTATATGAGTCATTGATCTTTCTTTCATGGGCTCTTTATATTCTTCATACAATTCCTAAGATACAGAACTCTAAAAATGATTTAAGCACAATAACTATGCCAAGTACTATTTTAATGCAAGGCTTTGCCACGTCGGGTCTTTTAACTGAAATGCATCAATCCACAATACTAGTACCTGCTCTACAATCTCAGTGGTTAATGATGCATGTCAGTATGATGTTACTAAGCTATGCAACTCTTTTGTGCGGATCCTTATTATCCGCCGCTCTTCTAATCATTAAATTTCGAAAGAATTTCGATTTCTTTTCTAAAAAGAAAAAAATTGTTTTATTTAACACATTTTTCTTTAGTGAGTTTACTGAGATTGAATATTTTTATGCAAAAAAAAGTGCTTTAAAAAACACCCCTTTTCCTTTATTTCCAAACTATTACAAATATCAATTAATTGAGCGTTTGGATTCTTGGAGTTATCGTGTCATTAGTCTAGGGTTTACCCTTTTAACCACAGGTATTCTTTGTGGAGCAGTATGGGCTAATGAGGCGTGGGGATCCTATTGGAATTGGGACCCTAAGGAAACTTGGGCATTTATTACTTGGACCATATTCGCAATTTATTTACATAGTAGAACAAATCCAAATTGGAAGGGTACGAATTCCGCACTTGTAGCTTCGATAGGATTTCTTATAATTTGGATCTGCTACTTTGGTATAAATCTATTAGGAATAGGTTTACATAGTTATGGTTCATTTACATTACCATCTAAATGATTACATAACATAAAACCTTCCTAAAATGAAAGTTTTTCCATTTTTGTTTGATTTGAGAACCCCTTGAGCGCCTTCTCAAAGGGTTCTCAAAAATTCGAGATAGGTCTAATTAAACTTAGACTTTTTTACTTTTTTCTGAATTTTTTGGTTTCTCCACTATGGAATATAGAGTAGAATAGTTAAAAAAAATTCTATTTAGGATAATAATTGGATAAGAGAGCCTCTACTCTGTCAACGGATAGCGAGAGAACAAAATCTGGATAAATACCAATTCCTATTACTGGTAAAAAGATACAGATTAAAAGAAAGAGTTCCCGCGGTCCAGAATCCAAAAAATTTGTGTTTGGAACATGAAATAGCTTGTATCCATAGAACATCTGGCGTAACATAGATAATAAATAAATGGGAGTTAATATCATTCCAATTGCCATTACAAAAGTAACTAGCATTTTTGGCATTAACAGAAATTTTGGACTAGTAATTAGCCCAAAAAATACTACTAATTCTGCAACAAAACCGCTCATTCCTGGTAAGGCAAGAGAAGCCATTGAAAAGCTACTAAACATGGTAAAAATTTTCGGCATTGGGATAGATATCCCCCCCAATTCTTCGAGATAAACAAGACGTATTCTATCACAAGCCGTTCCCGCCAAGAAAAATAGTGTAGCACCAATAAATCCATGGGATAGTATTTGTAAAATAGCTCCGTTGAGTCCAATGTTGGTTATGGAACCAATTCCTATAATTATGAAACCCATGTGAGATACGGAGGAATAGGCTATTCTTTTTTTGAAATTTTGTTGACCAAGAGAAGTTGAAGCTGCATAGATTATTTGCATCGCTCCTATTATTACCAACCAGGGGGAAAATAGATAATGAGCATGAGGTAACAATTCCATATTGATCCGAATCAATCCGTATGCTCCCATCTTTAATAGGATTCCCGCTAAAAGCATACATGTACTGTAATGCGCTTCCCCATGGGTATCCGGTAACCACGTATGTAGGGGTATAATCGGCAATTTGACAGCATAAGCAATAAGGAAACCAAAATAAAATAGTATTTCCAATGTTGCAGGGTATGATCGATTAATTAATCTTTCCAAATCTAATCTTGGTTCGTCGGAACCATATAAGCCCATACCTAGAACTCCAATTAAGAAAAAAATGGAACCGCCTGCAGTATACAAAATAAACTTTGTAGCTGAATACAGACGCCTCTTTCCTCCCCACATGGATAAAAGTAAGTAAACAGGAATTAATTCTAACTCCCACATGATAAAAAAAAGTAAAAGATCTCGCGAAGAAAATAATCCTATTTGACCACTATACATTGCTAGCATTAGGAAATAGAATAATCGCGAATTCCGGGTAATCGGCCAAGCTGCTAAAGTAGCTAAAGTAGTGATAAATCCTGTCAATAAAATAGATCCTAATGAAAGTCCATCGATTCCCAATCTCCAGTGGAAATCAAAGACATCTATCCATTTAGAATCCTCCTTTAATTGGATTAAGGGATCCTCCGATTGGAAATGATAACAGAATGCATAAGTCATTAGAAGGAATTCTAATAAACAAATAGATATAGTATACCACCTAACAATTTTGTTTCCCCTATGAGGTAAAAAGAAAATTAATGAACCTGCAAATATCGGCAAAACAACAAGTATTGTTAACCAAGGAAAATAACTCATGATAAAGTGATAAAGACAAGATACGTTTTGACCAGAAAAACCCGTGCTCGCTTATTTCGAGCACAGGCTTGGCTTCTTCGGTAAAGAGGAATCAGACGATTCAAGTGGAGTTTTTTGTAACGTATCAATAAGATAGAGCCATACTACGGGTTGTTTCAGGCCCTAAATAAACGCGGACACTTAAAAAATCTGTTGGACAGGCGGATTCACATCTCTTACAACCCACACAATCTTCGGTTCTCGGCGCAGAAGCAATTTGCTTGGCTTTACACCCATCCCAGGGTATCATTTCTAATACATCTGTTGGACAAGCTCGTACACATTGAGTGCATCCTATACATGTATCATAAATTTTTACGGAATGTGACATTGAATCTATAAATTTTCCTTTTCAACATAAAAATTTTCGATCTGGTAAAAATAAAGTTACAACTATATGAGTCATATGTATTGTAGACACCAGACGAAGCAATGGTTTATCCAAACTTCAACAAATAAATAATGCAATATATTTCTTAATCCGTTTGTGAGAAAGCGTGAAAAGAGCCAAGAGACTTTAATTTTTGGCTTCAACAATCATAATTATACGAATTGTACATACTAATTCGAATTAGCCAATAAATTGGCTATCGTCTTTTCAATATAAATTATTGCAATATTCAAATTGCAATATCAATGATTTGCAAAAATTCAATAAGTAAAAAAGAATAATATGCAATAACCTACTCAAAAAATAGATATTTTCAAATATTCAAATAATAAGAAAAAAGTATTTGATTTCTGTTCATCTTAATATTTGAATTTGATATTATTATTATATGCACGCCTTTGTTTATTTGTTTACAGGATTCTACGCCTAATTATTCAAAAAATTAGATTGATTGATACGAGTGGATTTCCTGTTACGATGTATGGAAGAAAGAATGGATAGTCCAATAGCTGCTTCAGCAGCCGCAAGGGATATAACAAAAATTGCGAAAATGTCTCCTTTTAATTGGCGACTATCAAATAGATCAGAAAATGTTACGAGATTTAGATTAATTGAATTCAGTATAAGTTCAAGACATATTAGAGCTCTAACCAGGTTTCGGCTTGTGATCAATCCATAGATACCAATCGAAAATAAATAGACACTCAAAAAAAGTACATGCTCAAACATCATTAACTAACTCCTTATCAATCTCGATTCATTTCAATGTGAGGACAAGAATTGAACCGATTCTATTAATTAGAATAGAACAATTACACAACAAAAGACAAAAGAAGGTATTTGTTGGCAGTAGATGGGTTTTACTAAATCAAAATTTTGATTCTTTAGTTATTTATTTAAAATTTGAAATTCTAAGAATTTTGACTCATTCTAAGTATTTCTTATTGCCGAGCCATAGTAATTGCACCTATTAAAGAAACTAGAAGAATTATGGAAATGAGTTCAAACGGAAGATAAAAATCAGTTGCTAAATGAATCCCAATTTGTTGAACGTTATTTATGAGACCCTGTTCTATTATTTGGTTCGATCTTGTAGTCCAAAGAATTCCATACCATGACGTATCTAGGATAGTAGTCATTAGTGAAAAAAGAATAGTTATACAAACGAGTGAAGTGAACCTATCTCCAATAGTCCAATAATTCTTATTTTTAGACCATTCTGAACCATTTACGAACATTACGGAAAATATGATCAAGACATTTATGGCTCCCACATAAATAAGAAGTTGTGCGGCAGCTACAAAGTAGGAATTCAATAAAATATAGAATAAGGATATACAAGCAAGAACTAATCCCAGCGAAAAGGCAGAATAAATTGGGTTGGTAAGTAATACTATTCCTATACCCCCTAGCAGAAGAACAAATTCCCCAAATAGCACAAGAATCTCATGTATTGGCCCAGGTAAATCCATTATGGATAAGAAGAAATTAATAGTATAAAATTTTTCATGAACTGACTAAAACTAAAAGATTCAAGGAAGGGAAAAGGGATTAGAATATTTTTTTTCTATTTCTATATAAATTATATAGTTATAGTTAGAAATCACATCACGAAAATCTACTCTCATTTAAAATCAGGAATAATTTGCAAATAAGCACAAATAAGCAGTAGTTATTCGTTTTTCTTTTTAGTAAGGAACTATTGGATTTTTCTAACAAAAAAGAAAAATCCTAGTAATTAGTAATCGTTCTTGAATTCAAAGATTTTTCTTCGTCTGTTTTACTTTGAGTCGAATTCCTAATTGTTTGAATTGTGTAATCTCCCATTATGGAGATTGGTAACCGACTTAAAGCAATTTGATTGTAATTCAATTCATGACGATCATAAGTGGAAAGTTCATATTCTTCAGTCATTGATAAACAGCTTGTCGGACAGTACTCAACACAATTACCACAAAATATACAAACCCCGAAATCAATACTATAATTAAGCAATTGTTTCCTTTTAATATCCTTTTCAAATCTCCAATCTACAAGGGGTAGATCTATCGGGCATACGCGAACACATACTTCACAAGCAATACATTTATCAAATTCAAAGTGGATTCGCCCCCGGAAACGCTCCGATGTAATTGATTTTTCATAAGGGTAGTGAATCGTTATAGGTAAACGATTTGTGTGGGATAAGGTAATTATGAAACTTTGACCAATGTACCTTGCAGCGCGTATTGTTTGTTGACCATAACTCATGAACCCAGTTACCATAGGGAACATATTCTAAATATCTATGAAAAGGGTATGTTTCTTTCTCTTGTTTGAGAGAATTTTTGTGTTGAAAATATTCTTACTATTATTGTATTATCTTATTTATAGTGAAACAAGTTGGGAAGAAGTTGTTAATAAGAGATTACCCAGGGAAATAGGTAAAAGAAATTTCCATCCAAGATTTAATAACTGATCCATTCTCATCCTGGGTAAAGTCCATCTTATTGTGATAGAAATGAAGAGAAATAAATAAGCTTTAGTTAATGTAATAAAGATACCCATTGTCATTTCCAAAATTTCAACCATTTTATTCATTTGGAAAAATCCAAAAAAAGATATATAGGGAATAGAGAAATTCCACCCGCCTAAGTAGAGAACTGTTACAAATAAAGAGGAAACTAGTAAATTTAGGTAAGAAACAAGATAAAATAAACCATATTTGATACCGGAATACTCGGTTTGATAACCTGCTACTAATTCTTCCTCTGCTTCTGGTAAATCAAAAGGTAATCTTTCACATTCTGCCAAAGAAGAAATTAGAAAAACCAGAAAACCTATAGGCTGGCGCCAAAGATTCCATCCAAAAAAACCATATTTTGACTGTGCTTCAACTATATCAACTGTACTTGAACTGTTAGATAATCATAGTCGATGATAACATCACAGTTCCCATCGCTATTCCAAAACCGTACATGAAACCTTAGCTTCATACGGCTTCTCTATGATCGGAAAAAGGGAGAGGCTTGTTTCGTTTCCGTATTATCCCCCTAGCATAGATAGAATTAGGTAAGATAAAATCGATTGGAAAGTCCTAAATTAGACCAAAGGAATTCCGTCTGCTAGAATAAGAAAAAGCGCTTCCGAATTGATCTCGCCCTTTATAATATAATGAGAATTTTTCTTTGTTCAGCAATAACTTAATCTTGGAATAAAACACTCGTTATAGCAATTAATAAACGAAAAGAATTGGGCATTAGTTCATGAGGAATTCTATATGAATAGAGGAAGGAAAAAGTAAATAAAGATCTTTTTTTTGTATTGCATTCCATATCTTTTGTCCTATTCTTCTTTCCTTGGGGAGGGGTGCTTAAAAAGAAAAAAGGAATAAAGGGTTAATTCGTTCTTGATAGCTATTTCCTTAACAAGTGAATGGGAACATACTCTGGATCGGAATCCAAAGAAAGTACTACTTGATCATTTCCACTAATTTCAAGTCCTTATTATGATTCCTTTTATGAGGAAAAATCTCTAATGCCTTAGATTCTCTCATTTCTAATCCTTTATGTACTTTAGTGTTCCTAACCCCTCACTAACTTTTGATGGATTCCTTTTATGATTTATAGTAATAACTAGGAATATTCTAGTAATAGAATTCCATATCGCGAATCCTTTATTCTTGCCCGCTTCAAGATATGATGACTAATCAAAAAATATCAACCTTGGGGTAAAGGGTTTATACTACTTATGTTTTGTTTACTTCAATTTTTTTCTTGTACGTAGGAAATGAGATTTTTTCTTTTTACTACAAATTAATAAGCTGTTTTGTTTCACTCATATAGCTGTCTAGTTTAACTTACCAACCCAAATACAAAATAAAAAAAGGAAGATAAATATTCAATGGGTTTTAGAGGAAAAAGATCCTATTTTAACGAATCACACGTAGAGATATTGCTAGCACACAAAAAGTTAATGGTATTTCATAACTAATAGATTGAGCAGCAGCTCGTAGACCGCCTGAAAAAGAATATTTATTATTTGAGCTATATCCTGCCATAAGAAGACCAATAGGAGCAATACTTGAAATGGCAATCCATAAAAAAACACCAATACTAAGATCGGCTAAAACAAAACGATATCCCAAAGGGATAATTAAAAAACTTAATAAAATTGATATGACTGCTATAGAAGGTCCAATGCTAAATAAAGGAATATCTCCTCGGGATGGCAAGATATCCTCCTTAAAAAGGAGCTTGGTTCCATCGGCTATAGCTTGAAGCAATCCCAGGGGGCCGGCATATTCAGGACCAATACGTTGTTGTATCGATGCGGATATTTCTCTTTCTAACCACACAATTACAAGTACTTCTATAGTGATTCCCAGTAGAAGGGTCAAAATGGGTAGTAGAATCCATATGAGTCCATAGACTTCTTTTAATAATTCCGATTTCGAAAAAGAATTGATAGTTTCCACCTCTACCTTATCAATTATCATTTCAACGATCAACTTCCCCCATAATGATATCTATACTACCTAATATCGTCATGATATCAGCCAATTTCATTTTTTTCACTAATTGAGGAAGAATTTGCAAATTAATAAAACCGGGTGGACGAATTTTCCATCTCCAGGGGAAAAGACTGTTATCTCCTACCAGATAAATTCCTAATTCACCTTTTGGAGCCTCCACTCTTACATAAAGCTCTTGCTTTGACAATTCAAAATTGGGCGAAGGTTTTTTACCAAGAAATCGATATTCAAAATCATTCCATTCGGAATTCTTTGCTTTCTTAAAGCGCCGGACTTCTAAATTCTCATAAGGCCCTCCAGGAATTTTCTCTACAGCCTGTTGAATAATTTTGATAGATTCCCTCATTTCACCCATTCGTACTAAATAGCGAGCTAATGAATCCCCTTCTTTTTGCCATTGGACTTTCCAATCAAATTGGTTGTAAGACTCGTAAAGATCAACTTTACGAAGATCCCATTGTATTCCAGAAGCTCGTAACATTGGTCCCGATAAGCCCCAATTTACTGCTTCTTCTCCGCTAATAAAACCGACTCCTTCAACTCGTTCTAAAAAAACGGGATTCTGTGTAATAAGTTGTTCATATTCAACAACCCCTCGTAAAAAATAATCACAGAAATCTAAACATTTATCGACCCATCCATAAGGTAGATCGGCAGCTACTCCTCCGATGCGAAAGTAATTATGCATCATTCGCATACCTGTAGCAGCTTCAAATAGATCATATATCAATTCTCTCTCTCTAAAAATATAGAAAAAAGGAGTCTGTGCGCCGAGATCCGCCATAAAAGGTCCAAGCCATAACAAGTGAGAAGCTATACGGCTCAACTCTAACATAATTACCCTAATATAGCTGGCTCTTTGGGGTATTTGAATATTCTCCAAGAATTCTGGTGCATTTACCGTTATTGCTTCTGTAAACATAGTAGCTAAATAATCCCACCGTGTTACATAAGGTAAGTATTGTATAATAGTTCGGTTTTCCGCAATTTTTTCCATTCCTCTGTGTAAATAGCCTAATATGGGTTCACAATCAATAACATCTTCACCATCAAGAGTAACGATCAGTCGAAGAACACCGTGCATTGACGGGTGGTGAGGGCCCATATTGACTATCATGAGATCTTTTCTTGTAAGCGGTAGACTCATATCCTTTCTTCCTTAATTCATTATTCCATGAATTCCTCAAAACGAGGCTCATCAAAATGAAAAATCTAAGACTACTATAAGACTACTAATAAAATAAGAAAAAAATTCGAACGATTAAATTACTTCTCCCGAATATCCAACTGACTGATTAATTTCTTATAACGTACTCTATTTTTCTTTGCCAAATAAGCTAGCAAACGTTGACGTTTTCCCAAAAGTCTTCGTAGACCTCTTTCCGATGAAAAATCTTTTTTGTGTAATTCCAAATGTGAAGCAAGTCTCCGTATCTTATTGGTGAAACTGAATACTTGAAATTCAACAGAACCCCTGTTTTCTTCTTTTTCTTCTTTAACCATAAATCCAAAAATTTTTCTACCTCCTTTCTTTTTCATGTATTTTTCTGATCAGGAAAAATAAAAAATTATGTCAGTTATTTTGAAGTTATTCTAATCTCGTACACACAAAAATTTGCAATTATTCATCTACTACTGGAATTTGGATTTATTTTATCGATCCAAATTGGATTTGGATAGAAGGGTACATTCTTTTATTTTAGATAGAAGAAACATTTCTTCTATCTAAAATAAAAGAATTTTGCTGATTTATTTATTGCTATATCCAAACAACACCATTTAATTGATATCGTTTAGCAAAATGAAACACAGGATATGCATCCATCTTTCGGCTCGAGAATTTCACGGGATAGAGATAAGAAATAGGCTATTAAGTAACTCTAAATGAATTGTGGATACATCTGTATCCTTAACATACTGAAACGACTGCCATTATTCGTATCAAACCAATAGCGGCTAAATCTTCTAATCAATGGTGGGCCAATAATGAATTTTTTTGCATATGTATTAAGACGCTTGGCCTGATTTCGAAATTGTCCAGAGTTTTTTATGTTGTTTTCATTGCAAAATGATGGATCTCCTTCCGTAACTTTCCAATTACGAGTACGAGAATTGAAAGACATGAAAATTCTCAATTCTCTACGGCGTCTAGGAGATAGATAGAATATTTTCAGGAACAAGAAAATCAGAAGAATCTTTCTCTCTATTCACTACCATTCCGCGTCTTCGACTTCTATTAGTTTCTTTTCTTCTTTAATGCAATAGCTATAGTTTGATATAGAATCCATTTCTCAAAGTAATGGAAACCATTCTCTTATAGGAAATGCTTCGAAAATCGCTATTCCATCTTTTAGGTATCGTGAAAAGTGATACCTGTGAAGATCGTGCATTTCAGTCACATTCAGATTCGTTTTTCGAGTCCATGATATAACCAAATTGGATGGATCTTCCACCCGTTTAGCTAAGAAAGAATAGATGCAGAGGTGGATAATAGATCGATATGAAGATCATGAGCTGCCCCATAATGAAACCGCCAGTAGTCGCGAATATCCCCCTCTTCCCTAATCCAAGATTGGAGAAAGAAGATCTAAGAGGGACCTATGGAGAATGTGGTCAGAAATCCATAATAGAGTCCGACCACAACGACCGAATTAATTATCCTCATCGAGAAACTTAG